AGGAAATAATAGTAACGTGGTCCCGGGCATCTACCATTATCCCCACAATGATTGGCCATACAATCGCTATTCATAATGGGAAAGAACATTTACCCATTTATATAACAGACCGTATGGTGGGTCACAAATTGGGAGAATTCGCACCTACTCTTACTTTCCGGGGACACGCGAGAAACGATAATCGATCTCGCCGTTAATGACGTAAAATAGGAGTTTTTCATTCATTGGCCGGAGGTAAAAAACGTATGTCAAGTTGGAGAAAGGCAAAGAAGAGCGAGCAAAAGCATAGATTAAAGAGAATCGCGAGAACTCGAGTACAAGCTTTCGCGCGAGATGTACGCATTTCAGCGCACAAGGCACGAAGAGTCATTGATCAGATTCGTGGACGTTCTTATGTGGAAACACTTACACTACTCGAGCTCATGCCCTACCGAGCATCTTATCCCATTTTTAAATTGCTTTATTCCGCAGCAGCAAGCGCTAGTCACAATCTGGGTTTCAAAGAAGCTGACTCATACATTAGTAAAGCGGAAGTTAATGAGGGTGCTGTTTTGAAAAGGTTAAAGCCTCGGGCTCGAGGGCGTAGTTATCTGATAAAAAAACCCACCTGTCATATAACTATTGTATTGAAGGATAGAACCTTAAATGAAACGAGTACTCCTACTTCACTTTCTTAAAAAAAAGCGAATCTCTAATATTTAGGTTTAGGGGTCGTATATATAATAGAAAAATATCTAGAGTAGAAGGAGAGAGAAATATAGAAATGGGGAAAAAAATAAATCCACTTGGTTTCCGACTTGGTGCAAATCAAAGTCATCGTTCCATTTGGTTTGCACAATCCAAAAGTTATTCTAGAGGTCTTCAGGAAGATGAAAAAATACGAGATTGTATCCAACATTATGTAGAAAAAAATACGAGAATATCCTCGGGTTTCGAAGGAAAAGGAATCTCCCATATAGAAATTCAAAAAAAAATCGATCTTATCCAGGTAATAATCTATATGGGATCCCCAAATTCGTTAATGGAGGGTCGAACACGAGGAATCGACGAATTACAGACCAATGTACAAAAAGAATTTCTTTCCGTGAACAGGAGACTTAACATTGCTATTATACGAGTTGCAAAACCTTATGCACAACCCACTATTCTTGCAGAACATATAGCTCTGCAATTAAAGAATCGAGTTTCATTTCGAAAGGCAATGAAAAGTGCTATTGAATTAACTGAACAAGCAGATACAAAAGGAATTCAAATACAAATAGCAGGGCGTATCGATGGAAAAGAGATTGCACGTGTCGAATGGATCAGAGAAGGAAGGGTTCCCCTACAAACCATTCGAGCTAAAATTGATTATTGTTCCTACACAGTTCGAACTATTTATGGGATATTAGGCATTAAAATTTGGATATTTTTGGATGAGAAATAAAATAAGAGAACCCCGATAGAAGAAAAAACGAAAACCGTTTCGTTGTTTTTATCTTCAAAAAAAATAAGTCATTCTAATTCTTAATTCTATAGGGTTGAATAAAAATTTCATTTATCTTTTGGAAGAATTGCTATGCTTAGTGTGCGACTCGTTGGTTTTTCTTTAGAGTTGGGATTAAAAAAACAATAAACATACCGGCGAGGTCCCTAACTAATAACAACTAGAGAACTAATAACCAGCTCATTGCTTCGTATTATCGAGATCCGCGAAATCGGTCACTATATGCAGTCACTATATGATTGACACTTCATATAGTTGAAGCAACTACATTATGGATTTCTATCAAATAAAAAAAGAAAACACAATTATGTATTGTGAATCAAAATAGAATAGAAGAATGCCGATAAATGGAAAGGTGAGAGAAAGATATCAGTAAAATATCAATGATATAGGATTCCAATATGTATGGCCTACGAATCATCTCATAAAAATAAAAAAAGAAAAAGCAGTGTAAGAAAGCATTAAATTCCAATTATATGGATCAAAATTCGACCAATCATCCAGTTCATAGGATAGGAGAACTCAAATAAATGGAGAGCCTAAAGTCAATAGAGACTGGGAAGATTGACTCGAAAATGAATTTCATTAACATCGAAAGCTCCACTGCATAATTCAGCCTAGCCATTAATAGAGAAGCAGTGGGAACGACGGAACCTGTGACTGCAGAGGATTTATTTGTAAATAAAATCCTAATGATTCATTGGGTGGGATGGCGAAACCAACCGGGAGCCAATTCATTTTTCTGAGGGGTCGTGTATTTACCTTACGAATGAAGCGTAAAAAAGAGTTAATATTCGCCCGCGAAGAATAGCTTATTGGATTGCCCGATTTTTTGTTCGGCCGAGCCAATTCGATGAAAGGTTAAAACAAACAAAACAAGGATTCGGTATAAAAATGAAAGAGATTATTCTATAAATCGAACCAGACGTCTTATAAAAGTCTATGTCTATCTGTATATACATACAGACTCTCTATTTTCAGATGTATAACAAATAAAAAAAATGCAATTGTTGATTTTAAATTTTAAGTAAATCAATAAATAGCAAGATTTTGCGTCTTATTGATTAAATAGAAGAAATACAATCGAGCATTTTGCTCGCGAGGAGCTGGATGAGAAGAAACTCTCATGTCCAGTTCTGCAGTAGAGATGGGGTTGGAGAAATACCCATCAACTATAACCCAAAAAGAACCAGATTCCGTAAACAACATAGAGGAAGGATGAAGGGAATATCTTATCGGGGCAATCGTATTTGTTTCGGTAGATACGCTCTTCAAGCACTTGAACCCGCTTGGATTACATCTAGACAAATAGAAGCAGGCCGACGGGCTATGGCACGGTATGCACGTCGCGGGGGAAAAATATGGGTACGTATATTTCCCGATAAGCCCGTTACAGTAAGACCTGCGGAAACCCGTATGGGTTCAGGTAAAGGATCCCCTGAATATTGGGTATCTGTCGTTAAACCGGGCCGAATACTTTATGAGATCGGGGGAATATCAGAAACTGTAGCTAGAGCCGCGATTTCCATAGCTGCGTCAAAAATGCCTATACGAACTCAATTCGTTATTGCAGGATAAGGCTGTTGAAACAACAAAAAATAGTGAAGAAAAAACGAGGATTACTTTCTTTTTTTTTTGAATTTCTTTTCTATTTCTGGACAAAAAATATTTCTTTCTTTTTTCCTGTGCCCTTTGCATCAAAATAACAGATAAAACAAATTATATGATTCAAACTCAAACCTATTTGAATGTAGCAGACAACAGCGGAGCTCGAGAATTGATGTGTATTCGAATCTTAGGAGCTAGTAATCGGCGATATGCTAATATTGGTGATATTATTGTTGCTGTAATCAAAGAAGCGGTGCCAAATATGCCTCTAGAAAGATCCGAAGTAATTCGGGCTGTGATTGTACGTACATGTAAAGAACTTAAACGTGACAACGGTATGATAATACGATATGATGACAATGCAGCAGTTGTCATTGATCAAGAAGGAAATCCAAAAGGAACCCGAGTTTTTGGAGCGATCGCTCGGGAATTGAGACAATTGAATTTTACTAAGATAGTTTCATTAGCTCCCGAGGTATTATAAATACTAGTCGATGAGATCATGATATATAATCAAGTAGGATATCTAAAATGGATCAATTATGGAAATGATGTCTCATGCATATCCCTTCTCATGCGTACCCCTTTTCCCCTTATTTATTCTTTCTTTAAAAAATCTTTAAAAAATAATCAAAAGGGAAGAATAAAAAAAAAAAAGAAAACATGTTGATTATATTTTAAATAATAGGCAATAATAATTCTAGTTTGTCATGGGTAGGGACACTATTGCTGATATAATAACTTCGATAAGAAATGCTCATATGGATAAAAAAGGAACGGTTCGAATAGCATCTACAAATATGACCGAAAACATAGTTAGAATACTTTTACGAGAAGGCTTTATTGAAAACGTTAGGAAACATCGAGAAAATCAGAAAAATTTCTTGGTTTCAACCCTACGACATAGAAGGAATAGGAAAGGAACATCTAGAACTATTTTAAATTTAAAGCGTATCAGCCGACCGGGTTTACGAATCTATTCCAACTATCAAAAAATACCTAGAATTTTAGGCGGAATGGGGATTGTCATTCTTTCTACTTCTCGAGGGGTAATGACAGATCGTGAAGCTCGACTAGAAGGCATTGGAGGAGAAATTTTGTGTTATATATGGTAATCCCTCTGCTCAGGTGTCTGAATTGGATCCGCAACTTCCGATTTCTGAAAAGGGGAAGAAAGACTGGTTGTCTAATATTACCCCTCCTCCATTAGTTGATACTTCAAGGAGGTTGCCTGGAATGAAAGAACAAAAATTGATTCATGAAGGTTTAATTACTGAATCACTTCCCAATGGTATGTTCCGGGTTCGTTTAGATAATGAAGATTTAATCCTAGGTTATGTTTCAGGGAGAATCCGGCGCAGTTTTATACGGATACTGCCGGGGGATAGAGTCAAAATCGAAGTAAGTCGTTATGATTCAACCAGAGGACGTATAATTTATAGACTTCGCAACAAAGATTCGAACGATTAGGCACCCTTTTAAACATTTCTTTCATGGGCGGGGGGATCCAATTCGAGTTCCAAATTTCAAGAGACTTATTTTCTTCCAAAGAATAGATTCGGAATTAAGGTAAGGAATAAAAAATATGAAAATAAGAGCCTCTGCTCGTAAAATTTGTGAAAAATGTCGTTTGATTCGTAGACGTGGACGAATTTTAGTAATTTGTTCCAACCCGAGACATAAACAGAGACAAGGATAATCTTTCTAAAAGGGACTCGTCAAGGGATCCAATGTACAAATACAAATAAAGTATTCGCTTAAATATGAAATGGATATATCCGTATATTTCTGACTCATACTTAATAAGATAAGATGAAAAATATATATGACAAAACCTATACCAAGGATTGGTTCACGTAGAAGTGGGCGTATTGGTTCACGTAAGACTGGGCGTAGAATACCAAAA